AATTCAAATAGAGAAAATATCGATATAGAGTATCTTTTCTTTCTACTCGAATCTCCCCCTAAGCCCCTATTTTATTACTAATAACTGGTGTTGTTGGATTGAATTAAAAATTATAACAGAATAGTTTACGAAATTCAATTCGGAAGAAACTCTTTATTTTGATTTTAACTCTAAATAAAATTGAATATCAAAATTGGATAAGATAATATTGTATTGAATTAATTTCTATTTATTTAATCTCGTGAATTTCTCTATTTTCTATTTCATTTTGATTTCTAGTTGATAATAATAGATAATAGGATATATAGAATATATAGAATTTTATTTCTATTATTATTATTTCTATTATATAGAATACTCACTTCGATATACTAATTAGTATAGAATACTACTAAGAATTAGTATAAGATATGTTTATAGTAATAACAGGTCTAAATATTCAATCGAGGTACCCATTCTATGACAACTCTCAACAGCTTACCCTCTATTTTTGTGCCGTTAGTAGGACTAGTATTTCCGGCAATTGCAATGGCGTCTTTATTTCTTCATGTCCAAAAAAACAAGATTTCTTAGATCTTATGGGTTCAAATCTCATCCATTTTTTTTTCAAGACTTAGATATAGCTAATACAGATGTGCATTTAGTAGAGTATGTTATGGTATAACATAGGGGCATAAATGAAGCAGCTCTTATATATCCGTAAATAGATGCTCGAAATATACAAACAATATAGGGAAATAAGTTTCGAATTATTTCCAAATAGATTGGAATCGAGGCAGATGCCTGAAACGGAAAGTCGATCTATCTATATGTATGTAGATATTTCTAGAAGATCCTAAAAAAGGGATATTCTTTTATTTTATACCTAACCCATTCGACGAATTACTCCGATTTTTCCTAAAGGAAAGGGTTACATGCGAATGGCACTAGTTGATGAGAGTTACTTCGGAAACAAAAAGTTTCTCCATTCCAATAAAAAAAAAAAATGCAACTAGATCTAATATGAGTTGGCGATCCGAACATATATGGATAGAACGTCTAGTGGGGTCTCGAAAACTAAGTAATTTCTTCTGGGCCTTGATCCTTTTTTTAGGTTCATTAGGATTCGTCTTAGTTGGAACTTCCAGCTATCTCGGTAAGAATTTTATATCTTTAGTTCCATATCAGCAAATCGTTTTTTTTCCACAAGGGATCGTGATGTCCTTCTACGGGATCGCGGGTCTCTTTATTAGTTCCTATTTGTGGTGTACAATTTCGTGGAATGTGGGGAGTGGCTATGATCGATTCGATCTAAAAGAAGGAATAGTGTGTATTTTTCGTTGGGGATTTCCTGGGAAAAAGCGTCGCATCTTCCTACGATTCCGTATGAAGGATATTCAGTCGATCAGAATAGAAGTTAAAGAGGGCATTTATCCTCGTCGTATCCTTTATATGGAAATCAAAGGACAGGGGGCCATTCCATTGACGCGTACTGATGAGAATTTGACCCTGGGTGAAATTGAGCAAAAAGCTGCCAAATTGGCCTATTTTTTGCGCGTACCAATTGAAGTATTTTGAAATGAAATAGCAAATCAAAATATTTCTATAAATAAAAAAAGAACAAGGGGAGTTCTTTTAAGTCGAAATCGGAATACTATTCCTTGAAATGTTTGTTTTTTTTTTAGTTTCGCTTTAGCATTCATCGAGAACGCGAAGCAGTTTCAAATTGGATCAATTAGATTATCTGTAAACAAGATTTTTATTATTTCTTCATTTAAAGTCGACTCTTTCTTATTCTATATTCTTTCTAGATTCATAATCAATGAATGGGAAATCAAAAAAAAAAAAAAGAATAGATTCCGGGGTTCGATGCCTTAGAATAGAACTTATGTTTGATAAAAATAGTAGATCACAGCGCATAGATTCGAAGAATGAGGCGAGTTCATTAGCAATTCAAAGATGAAAAATGGAAAAAAAGAAAGCATTTCTCCCTTTTCTTTCTCTTATATCTATAGTATTTTTGCCTTGGTGGGTTTCTATTTCATTTAAGAAAAGTGTTGAATCTTGGGTTACTGATTGGTGGAATACTACACAATCCGAAACTTTTTTAACTGATATTCAAGAAAAGAGTATTATAGAAAAATTCATCGAATTAGAAGAACTCTTCCTATTGGACGAAATAATAAAAGAATACCCGGAAATAGGGTTGCAAAGGGCTCATATAGGAATCCACAAAGAAACGATCCAATTGATAAAGATAAACAATGAGGATCATATCCATATGATTTTGCACTTCTCGACAAATATAATCTGTTTCATTATTTTTAGTGCTTATTCAATTCTAGGTAATAAAGAACTTCTTATTCTTAACTCTTGGGTTCAAGAATTTCTATATAATTTAAGTGACACAATAAAAGCTTTTTCTATTCTTTTATTAACTGATTTATGTATCGGATTCCATTCGCCCCATGGTTGGGAACTAATGATTGGCTATGTCTACAAAGATTTTGGATTTGTTCATAATGAGAAAATTATATCTGGCCTTGTTTCTACTTTTCCAGTCATTATAGACACAATTTTTAAATATTGGATCTTCCATTATTTAAATCGTCTATCTCCATCACTTGTAGTGATTTATCATTCAATGAATGACTGATCCAACTCGAATATTTCTTACTTTGCACATAAGCAAAGCATTTTAAGACGTACCCACTCCTTCGAACCTACGGAGATTTCCCCTCGAATATTTTATATTCGCGTAAAAGAATTTACGTAAATAGCAGACTTGTGGATAGGGAACTATCCGAGTGACCTACCTCATTTTATTGTAGAAATTTTTGGGATCAATGATTGGACTATGCAAATTCAAAATAACCTTTTTTTTTCTTGGATCACGATAAAGAAAGAAATTATTCAATCTATTTCCGTATCGTTTATGATATATATCATCACTCAAGCATCTATCTCAAATGCGTATCCCATTTTTGCTCAGCAGGGTTATGAAAATCCGCGCGAAGCAACCGGGCGTATTGTATGTGCCAATTGCCATTTAGCTAATAAGCCCGTGGATATTGAGATTCCGCAAACAGTACTTCCTGATACTGTATTTGAAGCAGTTGTTCGAATTCCTTATGATACGCAAGTGAAACAAGTTCTTGCTAATGGAAAAAGGGGGGGGTTGAATGTGGGTGCTGTTCTTATTTTACCTGAAGGATTTGAATTAGCACCCCCGGATCGTATTTCACCCGAGATGAAAGAAAAGATAGGCAATCTTTCTTTTCAGAGCTATCGACCCACTAAAAAAAATATTCTTGTTATAGGTCCTATTCTTGGTCAGAAATATAGTGAAATAACTTTTCCTATTCTTTCCCCGGATCCCGCTAATAATAAAGATGTTCACTTCTTAAAATATCCCATATATGTGGGGGGGAACAGAGGAAGGGGTCAAATTTATCCCGACGGGAACAAGAGTAACAATACGGTTTATAACGCTACAGCGGCTGGTAGAGTAAGTAAAATCATACGAAAAGAAAAGGGGGGATACGAAATAACTATAGCGGATACGTTAGATGGGCGTCAAGTGGTTGATATTATTCCGCCAGGGCCAGAGCTTCTCGTTTCAGAGGGCGAATCTATCAAACTTGATCAGCCATTAACGAGTAATCCTAATGTGGGTGGATTTGGTCAAGGGGATGCTGAAATAGTACTTCAAGATCCATTACGTGTCCAAGGTCTTTTGTTCTTCCTGGCATCTGTTATTTTAGCACAAATCTTTTTGGTTCTAAAGAAGAAACAGTTTGAGAAGGTTCAATTATCCGAAATGAATTTTTAGATTTGCAAATTTATAAATCTCAACTTCGGAAAGGAAAAGGAATCCAATTCTTATTGGTGTTCTGCATGATCAAAAATTATGAACCCATTTTTGCTTGTTTCGAAGTCATTTGGAGTTACTTATACTCTATTCCTATTCATAGTAAGAATATTATAAAGAAATTTTTTTGACTTTATCTCTTATTTTTTTTTTCAATCAAAATTGAACCGAGTGACTCTCTTACTCTTATCAGAGAATGTCTTAATAGTTTTCTATTCTAATAAAAGAGAAAATTTCATCGAATACAGAATACTAAACTTCAGATAATAAGTAAGTGCAGAATAGAAAGCGTTTATTTTCTTAGTTTATTCTTGTTGTCGTCACAAGAAAGAAATGTGCAAAATTTCTTTCTTGTGACGACAACAAGAATAGTTTTTGATCCCGTTCGTCTAAGATAACTATTCTTAATCTTATTTTCTATTTTTTTACGGATTTCTCAGAACCTTTTTGTTTCTTCTATTTCTATATTTAATTAAAATATAGATTAGAGTAGTGAGCAATCAAAAAATAGAGCGCAATTTTTGGAGAAAATAGAACTTAATGGAGGTTTATTAGAAAAGAAAGGATTTGAATAATATCTGTACTCGTCAAATCGATATATTATAATTGGTTCATTTAGGAAAACGAAATCAAGTAATTTCAGTCTAACTTTGAAAGATAGATACTATGCTTCAATAATAGATGGTCAAAATCAATGAATGACATTTTTCAAATAGAATTTGAATTTTCAAATTGAAATAAAAATAATATATTCAATTATGAAATAATATATTCAATTATGAAAGCTTAAGAACTCAAGGGATCCCTTGAGTTCTTAAGCTTTCGTGTCTCCAACTCAGTTCATCCGATTATTAGATTATTTTAGATTCTTATAGAGATGAGCCCAACCCTGAGTATGAACCATAAAAGAAAATACCTATTAAACCAATCACAAGAATACCAGTTACAGTACCTATTATCCAAAGAGGAATCCTTCCAGTAGTATCGGCCATTTATCTTGCTTCCTCCGCCATTTCATCAAGTTGTCATGCTAGAGACACATACAGTCATAGATAAGTATGAGATGCGATCCTTCCGAATGAGATAAGCAAATTCCTAATTAATATTTCATATTCTACCAGTCTCTTTTCTTCTCTTACTTTATTTTTTATTAATTGAAGAAATAATTAGAAAATAAAACAGCAAGTACGAAAATAAGTAATAACCCCCAGTATAGACTGGTACGATTCAATTCAACATTTTGTTCGTTCGGGTTTGATTGTGTCATATCTCTCTAATTTTTATTATGTTTATCGTTGGATGAACTGCATTGCTGATATTGATCCCAAAAAAGAAACGGTAGGTACAGCTAGTCCATGAACAGCTAACCATCGGACTGTAAAAATTGGATAGGTTCGATCTATAGTCATTGGTTCCTCCTAAAACTAAAAAGATCTACTAAATTCATCAAGTTGTTCCAAAGAGTCAAAACGCCCAGTTATTAATGGAATTCCTTGTCGGCTTTCTGTAAAATATTCGTTTGGGCGGGGACTTCCAAATACATCATAAGCTAAACCCGTGCTGACGAATAACCAACCCGCAATAAATAGAGAGGGTATAGTAATACTATGAATAACCCAGTATCGAATACTGGTAATAATATCGGCAAAAGAACGTTCTCCTGTGCTTCCAGACATGCTGAGCTCCGCATATTCTTGTACGATTAAAGGGGGATCGATTCTGTAAAAGATGATATCAGTAAATGGAAATTCACTACCGTTTTTTCATCCTTGTTAGATCGTCAATATTGTACCAAGGGCTTTTTTCGAGTATACCGAATCAGTATAGCTATCCTTCCTCTAAGACAGCAACGCAATTTGAATCAGTATGTAAATGAAGGACTAGTAGATAATTTCTTTTTTCTTTTCCTTGTCAATGTAGAAGTCTGAATTGATGATTTGAGATGAAATTTCTTAAACCTTATATAAGGTTTATTTCTCTCTATTATATTATTATTGGTTTCGAACCGGAAAACTTACGTTAGGTAAAATGTGAATCCAAGGGGTTGGTTTTTAGTTTTTATAAAAATAAAAAAATGAAGTTAAATTATCCTATTTCCACTTCCCCAATTCAATTTGATGCGAAATTCAAAAATTTCCTGTTTATACGTAGAAAAGGTTTTCTTGAAATCTTTTTTTTTTTTTTCATTTTAGTTTATTCCATTTAAAGCGAATTGCTGATTCGTACAGTAACAAGTAAGAGGAGTATAGAGTATTGATTAAAAAAAAAATCTATTTCTCTTATTCATAATAAATTTGAAATTATATAATAAAAAAATAGGGAAACAATCGATAAACTAGAAAAGAAAAAAAAAAATGATAAGGATTACTGGTCTACGAATGGAATTTGACTACCTTATTTGATTTGTTTATTTGAATTTTATTTGAATCAATTTTATTTCTTTTTATTTTTCCTTATTTATTAGTTGAGTACTGGGTTCATTCACATAATCTCTTCAAAGAAGAGAAGGGGGTATTATAACGTCTAAATTCACTCTTTATTTTAATAAATCGATTTGATAGATAGGATAAAACAAAAGATCGACAAAATAAAAATAGAGTAGATGCTCAAAATGATTAACTTATCCCCTTTTAGACTCTACTTCCCTTAGTCTTTTGTTAGTAGTGTAATGACTGCTTCATGCATTAACAACTAACAATTGAACTTATTCTTTTTCGTTTCAATTGCTATTTTTTCTTATCGTCTTATCTTCAAACTTAGGGAAATGTTTTCGAAACATATGTAGAAAAAGAACATATTTCATTTAGCCCCTTCATGCTTACTATAACTAGTTATTTTGGTTTTCTACTAGCAGCTTTAACTATAACCTCAGCTCTCTTTATTAGTCTCAACAAGATACGATTGATTTGAAATTAATTGAATGAGCACAACTCATAAAACGAAAAAGAAATCTTTCTCCGGTACTCCGAGATTCTATAGTTCATTACCGGATATATTTACAATTATTGGTCATTGAGATTCCCTGGCACTACGAATTAATATTTCGTGATAGATAGTACCTCTCTTTTTTCCTTTCTATTTTAAGAAAAAAATTGAAATGATTGAAGTTTTTCTATTTGGAATTGTCTTAGGTCTAATTCCTATTACTTTAGCGGGATTATTTGTAACTGCATATTTACAATACAGACGTGGTGATCAGTTAGACCTTTGATTAATTAACAGTTTTTTTTGATAATTTGACCTCCTCTTTTCTTAAAAAAAAATTAACAGGAGGTCAAATTCAGATTACTGTTCTGCTCAATTATTTGAATTTGCATATAATTCTCAGATTAATCAAGCCCAGAATCACGCTCTGTAGGATTTGAACCTACGACATCGGGTTTTGGAGACCCACGTTCTGCCGAACTGAACTAAGAGCGCTTTATTATTTCTTATAAAAAGTCTTCTTATCACAATAGTTAACAGCCAAGAAGAGGATTTTTTTTGTCCCCCACTCTAATCTTATCTTGAATACCTAGAATATCTTAGAGAATAACATAAAAAAAAATGTATGTGTGATTTGAATCGATTAAAATCGATTCCTTGTTACTTCTCATAAGAGAAGTAACAGGTAGGGATGACAGGATTTGAACCCGTGACATTTTGTACCCAAAACAAACGCGCTACCAAGCTGCGCTACATCCCTTTCTTTCAATTGGTCTACATTGTCATTGTAGAGAATCCCCGTCTTGTTTTCAAAAACCTTATTTTCCATTCCTATTAATCTAGGAACATAGACAATTTTTCTTGATATTTATTTTATTTCTTTTAACTCATATCTATGAGAAAATCTCGTATGAATATAATATTATTCATAGAATATAACATATATTCTATTATTATAATAAGATGCTTATATACATAGGAATATCAAACAAACTGATCGTAAAAAAGAACGAGGGAATACTGGGGGAGGGGAAGAAAGAAAGGTACTTTTTTATTTTTAGAAAGGTAGAATCTTATCTCTTTTTTATTCTCTTAAATCAATCATGGAAATTAGGAATCCCGTGTAAAATACAAAGGAATCTCAAATACTTCCATATCCGATATGTATTACCATTAGATATTTTAATAAAACATTAAAACATAAAGAAGGAGGATTAAAAATGCGAGATCTAAAAACCTATCTTTCCGTGGCACCGGTACTAAGTACTCTCTGGTTCGGGTCTTTAGCGGGTTTGTTGATAGAGATCAATCGTTTATTCCCAGATGCGTTGACATTTCCTTTTTTTTCATACTAGTTTAGTTAGTAACATGGGAAGGGGTGAAGAAGATTAGAGATATAATAAAAAAATCTATGACTAATCCCTTCCCCTCTTTTTTGAATTATTCAAAATTCAATTAGATACTTAGAGACAAAATAAAGACAAAGACAGGAGGAAAGATAGAAAAAAAAATGAATTCAACCTCGGCTAAATTTGAGCTCAGCGTTCAATTCGATTTCTAAAAAATAGAGTGAGAATAGAAAGGGGTCTATGAAAAAACTGGAATACAAGATAGGAAAGTGAACTAGTGTACTATATACTAGACTTCGAATCGAATTCAATATAGCTAAATTCAATAGAGTTTTAATTCCTTCTTCCACTTAAACTTGAAAAATGAATTCTAAATTCTATTTAATATTTCTTACTCTATTATATTGTATATTGTATTGTGATTGGAACGAAATCTTTCATAATTTCAACTTAGCAACCTTTTTTTATTTATTTTTCTTTTTGCTAGTTACTTCAAGAGTAGCAAATAAGAAGAGTTGATTGAATCAAAAACTCAAACTAAAGGAGGGTCATGGCCAAGGGAAAAGATGCTCGAGTAACAGTTATTTTGGAATGTAGCAATTGTCTTCGAAACGGACTTAATAAGGAATCAAGAGGGATTTCCAGATATATTACTCAAAAGAATCGACACAATACGCCGAGTCGCTTGGAATTGAGAAAATTCTGTCCCTATTGTTACAAACATACGATTCACGGGGAGATAAAGAAATAAACCAACTCCAAATTCGAGAGACCCTATTATTCTAGATTTTAATAGTTTAGTTAACAGAATTGAATTAACTCAAAATAAAAAAAAAACCAATCTTTTTTTTAATTCAAAATTATTTTGGATCGGATTGAAATAGTATTTTCAAGATAAGGAATAAACAAAGTATGGAAAAATCCAAGCGACTCTTTCGGAAATCCAAACGATCTTTTCGTAGGCGTTTGCCCCCGATCCAATCGGGGGATCGAATTGATTATAGAAACATGAGTTTAATTAGTCGATTTATTAGTGAACAAGGAAAAATATTATCCAGACGGGTGAATAGATTGACCTTAAAACAACAACGATTAATTACTATTGCTATAAAACAAGCTCGTATTTTATCTTTATTACCCTTTCTTAATAATGATAAACAATTTGAAAGAAGCGAATCGACTGCCAGAGCTAATGGTCTTAGAATCCGGAATAAATAAAAAAAGTAGGCTTACTTTCCTCTTCAATTTGAATCCAAATTCAAATTCGACAACTGAAATAGAGTTTAATGTTTTATTCGAAGAATTCGAGAATCCAATCTAATCTTGATTGGATTTCTCCTACTTATCGTAAAAAAAAAAACAAGAATTGGCGAAGAAGCAATCTTTTTGTATTGGATATTTATTGGACGTGTTTGGTTGCTCATTTCATTTTGAGCGACTTTATCTTTATCATATTCATTTTTATTCTACTTTCCCGGAGTTCATTCTCCAGAAAATGGCATTTTCAATAGTCGAACTTACAATTCCAATTTTTCCTTAAAATTGAAGAATTTATTTATTTTTGATCGAATTAGAAATCATATAAAGACAATTCCTATTTAATATAGCTATTTGTGCAACTATTTTACGATTAAAAAGCAACCGGTTCTTGTCCAGATTGTGTAGAAAATGACTATAACTATAGGATACAAAATTCTTACGAATTACTGCATTTATCCGAGCGATCCACAAACGACGAAAATCCCTCTTTCGCTTATCTCTATCTCGATAAGACGAAACCAAAGCTCTGATTTTCTGTTGTATAATTGTTCGAGTAAGTCTCGAATGAGCTCCACGAAAGCTTGACGCAAATAAACGAATTTTTGTTCGACGTCTACGAGCTATATATCCTCGTGTAATTCTGGTCATTGAATAAATGAAACCTTAATGAATAACTAATGGATTTCCTTTCTTTCAGTTATTCTTTTCCAATTTACTAGTTTAGTAATAACAACACGCATTCTTCCAATGTATAAAATAAGAATTCCAATGGCTTTTGCTACTATAACCTTCCCGCCCACGATTTATTTATTCCTATTCATTTCTAGTTATTTGAATTTCTTTTAATAGAATATTTTTTCTGTTTTCATTTTTTGATACCTAGTATCGATACAATTTATTATTTTGAGTTGAATGCCTATATATATAAAAGGGAAATCGTGGGTTCCATCGTTTCTATGGTTCTTTCTAAAACGGTGAGGTCCTCTCTATACACCGGAGTCCTTTACTTCGACTTCATTTAATGAATATTATTGCTAACTTGTACAGTTCACATTCTTTTGCTCTACCCATGATCTAGTAAAAAGTCTCTCACAATGAGATCTACTTATACAGTAACGATATTTAATTATGAAGATTTGCTGGGGTAGCTGACCCTCTTAGTCCGTTTTTCATAGTCAAATTGGGTTTTCAAAATAATAGTTGCTCGCTTAATGGATAAACATTCGTTACCAATGAGGAATTTTTTATCATCTTCAATTTTGAAAATGGAGTGAATTCAATTTGCACCAATGCAAACCATAAATTTCATATCCAATGGAAGAATCCAATAGATCTTTTTTAGTTTGATATAGTGAACGTACATACTTCTTTCTTCGATTTCCCCTTTTCTTCTATTTGAATTTAAATTCAAAAATAGTACTGATCTTTGATACTGGAAAAGGGGGTTCCTTCTTTCTATTAGAAATGATCTGAACGAGTCGCGCATACACCCTAGTACATGTTCCTCGTCGCTGAGGGCATCCCCCAAGAGCGGGGGATTTCGTGACATTTCGGATTGGCTGTCTTGTGTTTCTAATAAGTTGTTTAATAGTTGGCATGTTGAATCGGATCCATAATGAATGGGTTGGTTTAGATTGATCCTAACCGGCTAATTATGAATTAATTTCCCATGGAATGGATGAATAAGATATTATTGAATCCGGTAATAACTAAATAAAGAAATCAAAATTGTCGATTTATTTAAACTTATTCCCCCTACTGCAATTTTGATGCTATTTTGATTTTTTATTCAACTGCTACAAGATCAACAATTCCATGAGCTTGGGCTTCCGTTGCTGACATAAAAGCATCCCTTTCCATATCTTCGGATACAACCCATAAGGGTTTGTCCGTTCTTTGTACATAAACCCTTGTAATGGTTTCTCGCAATTTGAGTAGTTCTTCTGCTTCTAGGATAAATTCTCCCGTTTGTGCCTCATAAAAAGAACTCGCAGGTTGATGTATCATTACCCTGATGATGGAACAAAAGGTTCTTCTATCTCGATTATGAGATGGAAAGAGATAAAGAAAAAAAGAAAGTATAGAACAACCGTACGGGCATCCTTTAGGCATTGCATACGGCTCTAGAATGGAATTCAGTTTGACCTTCCATCAAAGAATCATCAATTAAAAAGATAGAAAATATATAGAAATTATAAGGTTTATCGGATTGACATCGTCAAACGATCCAATTACCATCCTTCCTTTCCGATTTCAGAGTAGTTACCAAAATACTATGATGGCTCCGTTGCTTTATATATTTATCTCCTCTGTGATTCAGCAATCCCAAAGTTTTGATTTATTTTATTTTTACTTTTTTAAAAGTATATTCATAAGTATATCAATAAATATAAATATCGGAATTTTTAAAAAGTCTTCGGTGGGAAAATAAAAAAAAAAGGTTTGTGACGCTAAAATGGGTCCCGACAATAGCGAAGATAAAATGGGGAAGACCCTTCCTACTAATTTCATACTACTCTTTCGATATATAATTGAATATTTTGAAAAAAAAATTCGTATATCGAATTCGATGTGCCATGCTATTATTACTTCATTTTCCTAATTTCATGCATAGTCTTTTTTTCGTAAAAAATTCATTGGCGCCAAGCGTGAGGGAATGCTAGACGTTTGGTAATCTCTCCACCGACGAGTATAAAAGATCCCATTGACGCCGCTAATCCCATGCATATTGTATGCACATCAGGTTGAACAAATTGCATAGTATCATAAATAGCGACCCCCGGGATTACCCATCCGCCAGGAGAGTTTATAAACAAATACAAATCCTTGTTATCATTCTCTATACTCAAATAAACCATAAGACCAATCAGTTGATTCGAGATCTCGCTATCAACCTCTTGGCCTAAAAAAAGTAATCTTTCTCGATAAAGTCGGTTGATTAGGATCAAATTTGTATCCCGTAAGAGCCGTACATGCACCTTTTGATGCATACGGTTCAACAAAAATTGAGAAAAAACGACTCAATGTGTAGATTACAGCCCTCTTTTTTTTTTAAATGAAACTATTTATATATATATTATTTATTTAGTTTTGAGAGCGGTTTCTTAATTCTAAGAAATTCGAAAATTTCTTATATTAATGAAACGAATTTTCTTCATTTTTTCAAGAACGAAATGAGTTCGTTTTGTGCCCCTTCCCTCTCAAAAAAAAAATACATTAAGATTAAACATATCGAATTAACTTATCATTGATGCATTGCTTCTTCGCGATTTCATTTTAATCACGATGTTCTTTTCTTGTTCCTGAAAAGGTCTTTTCAATTCTTTTAGGTTTATGCTCTACTCCGAGTCAAAATCTGCCCAATTTTGATTTGCACATATAGGACAAATGTCAATAATATTACGTCTTTTTTTTACAACTTCATTTTTTTTTTTCAATTGATTTCATATCTTCTATCAATGCAAAATATTAAAAATGTATTTATTTCTTTCCTCGCTGGATTCGTTTAAAGTGAAAAGTTTGAGATTACTATTACTCTCAAATATATTGAATATTATTCAACAATAATCTTTTATTATCTATGGGTATACGTAGTAATAAATAAAAAATAAATTCAAAATGTTTTTTTTCTAAAGGGAGCCTTAATACTTTACTTATGAAAACTTCATTTTAGTGTTCCAAAAAATTCAACCATAAATTATTCTAATTGCTAATATGAATTTGAATATCCCTCAAATCAAATTGCATTTCACGTTCCAAATTATTGGTAATTCAATCTTTTTTGGCCGAAACATAAGGATATCTCAATCGGGGGAGAGAACGGGGGAAATCCCATATGACCCAATATATCTGACAAGTCGCACTATACGTCAACCCAAGAGGCATCTTCCTCTCCAGGACTTCGAAAAGGTACTTTTGGAACACCAATAGGCATAAAATGAAAGAAAAAAGAATTAAGTACTATATTGGACTTTGATATGGAAGCGTAACAATGCGTTTATTGGCTTAATAATATTGTCTTTTATCATATTTGAGTCATAAATCGATCAAAATGTTTACGATTCCGAATAGTTCTTTTGAATGATTCCTAAATATAGATGCATTTGTTGATCGAAAATGGGATTAACCCCATTGCGTATTGTTCCTTATCGGGTATAGAATAGATCTGCTTCTCTTTCTTACTAGGAACCAAATTGTTCCGTTTTTACTAAAAAAAAAGAATAGAACAAATATTACTCCTTTCTTGAAGATAATTCCAAAAAGGGGAGGTTCATAGCATAGTTTTTGCTAATGCAATAAAGTTACATAGTGTCTATTTTTCGTTGATAAAGAGGTATTTCCATGGGTTTACCTTGGTATCGTGTTCATACCGTCGTATTGAATGATCCCGGTCGTTTGCTTTCTGTCCATATAATGCATACAGCCTTAGTTGCTGGTTGGGCTGGTTCGATGGCTCTATATGAATTAGCAGTTTTTGATCCCTCTGATCCCGTTCTTGATCCAATGTGGAGACAAGGTATGTTCGTTATACCGTTTATGACTCGTTTAGGAATAACCAATTCATGGGGCGGTTGGAGTATTACAGGGGGAACTATAACGAATCCGGGTATTTGGAGTTACGAAGGTGTGGCCGGTGCACATATTGTGTTTTCTGGGTTGTGCTTCTTAGCGGCTATCTGGCATTGGGTGTATTGGGATTTAGAAATATTTTGTGATGAACGTACAGGAAAACCCTCTTTGGATTTGCCCAAGATTTTTGGAATTCATTTATTTCTTTCAGGGTTGGCTTGTTTTGGTTTTGGCGCATTTCATGTAACAGGATTGTACGGTCCTGGAATATGGGTGTCCGATCCTTATGGACTAACCGGAAGGGTACAACCTGTAAATCCAGCATGGGGGGTAGAAGGTTTTGATCCTTTTATTCCGGGAGGAATAGCTTCTCATCATATTGCAGCGGGCACTTTAGGCATATTAGCAGGCCTATTTCATCTTAGTGTCCGTCCACCCCAACGTCTGTATAAAGGATTACGTATGGGAAATATTGAAACCGTGCTTTCCAGTAGTATCGCTGCTGTCTTTTTTGCCGCTTTTGTTGTTGCGGGAACTATGTGGTATGGTTCAGCAACTACCCCTATCGAATTATTTGGTCCCACCCGGTATCAATGGGATCAGGGATATTTCCAGCAAGAAATATATCGAAGAGTTGGCGCTGGATTAGCTCAAAATCAAAGTTTATCAGAAGCTTGGTCTAAAATTCCCGACAAATTAGCTTTTTATGATTACATCGGGAATAATCCGGCAAAAGGGGGGTTGTTCAGAGCAGGATCAATGGACAACGGGGATGGAATAGCTGTTGGTTGGTTAGGGCATCCTATTTTTAGAGATAAAGAAGGGCGTGAACTTTTTGTACGCCGTATGCCTACTTTTTTTGAAACATTTCCGGTTGTTTTGGTAGACGGAGACGGAATTGTTAGGGCCGATGTTCCGTTTAGAAGGGCAGAATCGAAGTATAGTGTCGAACAAGTCGGTGTAACTGTTGAGTTCTATGGTGGCGAACTTAATGGAGTCAGTTATAGTGATCCCGCGACTGTGAAAAAATATGCGAGACGTGCTCAA